TTTAACGTTGACACAGGACTCGAAAATTAAGGAAATTACCAACTACAAAGAGTCCCCTTAAATGGTAAAACGGGGTCGTTTATAAACAATTTCAATAAAAAACTAAGAAAGAGAATATCGCAAACTCTCTGAGAGCGAGCAGGAAAAAAGACACACTTTTGCCGCCTTGGTACTTAAGCACAAAAGCGGTTCCTCCATTTTATTCAATCGAATTTTTATTCACCCCTAATAGAATTAAGAGCTTTTTATGTTTTGATTGACATTGAAGAGAATTCTTTTTATTTTTACATTCTATATTATTCCATATTCGAATCTGCTTGACTACTAGAAAAAAACGGATTCAGTATTTGCTCTTTTCACTGATAGAAAACCATAAAAATAAGAAAAATAAGAAAAATAGAGAGTCGATTTTTGCACTTAACCCCTTTCATGGATTCTATTCTTGAAAAAATGATTCGCCGAGAAGAGAGGTATTTTTACCTATTTTTTAGTTGAATTTGTAGAATACGATTGTGAGGTGTAGAAGAGGGGTTGGGTTGTATTTATTAATACATGTGTAGATATAGTTAGTATATAGATCCTTCTTCCTCCTTATTGTCGTTCTAGTCGGGGTAGCGTCGGTCCAGTCGTGCTCTATCCAAAAATTTCCATTTTTATTCCAATGTATTTTATTTAATGAAAAATCGAAGCACGATAATTGACAGAGAATTTTCTATAGCCAACATATAGAAATCAAATACCCCGTTAGATATCTGTGTAACAATTTCTATTTTCGGGTTTCCATATACTCATAATTGTTGTTAGAATTCTAATTTATTAGAATTTAGAAGGGTTTTTATTCAAAAGAATCCATATTGATGAGTTCTATATCAATTTGTATTTTCTTATCTCAGTAGGAAAACAAAAATAGAGATTCAAATTAAAGAATCGCTGATGAATTAACAGTCAGCAGTCGATAGTTAATGGTTCAAATTTGTTATAAGTTTAGGTTTTTGTGACGGAAAATCCATATTTTTGTCAATAGAAAAGGGAGGAGAAGTTTTTAGGCATCGTGTCTTTTGAGCTGGATGCAAAATGCAAGTCCAATAAAAAAAGAAGTTCACTAATCCAACCCAAAGGGGAAAAGTTTCATCTATTTTGTATTCTTTTGGCGACATGGCCGAGCGGTAAGGCGGGGGACTGCAAATCTTTTTTCCCCAGTTCAAATCTGGGTGTCGCCTAATCAACAAAAGATTCGAAATCTCCTATTCTGTTCTGCTGATATAACCAGTCCAATTATTCCCCAGCAAGCAGAAGCAGAGAAAAACGACTCTTGCTATTTGTTTGATTCTAAGTATAAGATTTTGGGGTTTTTAAAAGGATTGTAAATCCCTGAATTCTAGACGCAAAGAAAGATTCTAGGGAGAGAAGGGGCGCAATTTATACACGGCCTTACGAGAGTCTCTGAATGCTTAGGCATTGAATCAATATTAGATTGGATGGATAATTGGTTTTTAAAAGTACAAAAAGAAATTCTTTTCGGCAAACCCCAGTCAAGAAAAGAACATAATCAACTTCCACCCAACTCTTTCACATAGACAATTGGGAGACGTTACGAATTCGATCAAATAGGAAATAGAGGTATGGACTAGATAGTGATCTATCTTTTTATGCTTTTTACTTATCTTATGAAGATCGACAAAAAAAGAATAGGAATAAATTAATCTATTCCTATATCTTCGATTAGAAACATTCCTTTGAGATATCACTCTCTATTTTTATTGTTGTGTTTAATCTTTCCCGATTCGAAATCATATAGGAATTTTTTATAAATGGGTTTATTGGATTGGTTCATCCAAGAGTGTTGGGTCAGAATACCTTTTTGACTCTGACCAATTGATTCGACTATTATTAGTGAGGAATAATGTAAAAATTCCTTAATATTCATCGAAATAGGGACATAATTCACATGGATATAGTAAGTCTCGCTTGGGCTGCTTTAATGGTAGTCTTTACATTTTCTCTTTCACTCGTAGTATGGGGAAGAAGTGGGCTTTAGAGAGGTATTACTAATTAAATTGAGTTGATCACGAAAACTGTATCAATTGTTTTCTAGATCGTTCTGCAAAGCATTTTTAACGATTTAAAATCAAAATAGCATCATTTTTGAAATTTCATTGGATTCTAGTCGAATTAATGTATTATATGAATAATACTTTTTCAATCAAACAGATATTTCAATGATTCCCTTTCTTTGTATTTTGAAAGGGAATACAGATGATAGGAAATTTATTCCAAACGAATTCTTCCTAAATTTTCGATTTCAACGAATAGGCTCTTACCAGAAGTATAGATGGACAATGAGGAAGACCGGACCCCTTTTATTTCTTTCCCTCCTTACTGTTCAAAAAGAAGTCGTTATGTTAAGTGTATACACACTTTTTATGAGAAAGAATATAGAAATATTGATTGTTTAACGGGATAGTATAATAAGATCTTGCCTTGGGAGAGTCGCATATTGTGCATTTACCGCTTCTTTTATTATTTTATAAATTGGATTTATGCTTTATCGACTCATCATGGTTCAAACATTAAAACTCTGTTAAAAATGGATAAGATTTACTATTCTTTTTCAAAATTATTCGAAGAAGCTCTCATAGAAGTCCTGTCAATGGCTCAATCAATTACTTCTTCGAAATGCTAAATTAAAAACCCACTTTCTTATTATAACTTTCCTTGATTGATTATTTCAATAGATACGGAGATTAATCTTAGAAATAATAAGAAATCGAAGAATTCGAAACATAAGAGTAAGAGCTCTCTTTCGATTATTTCAGATTGATCGGAACAAATAGATGTAGAAAAGAAATCGAATTGGGTCCTATGTATAGTCCATATATGAAATGGATATCTACATATTATATAGAGAGATAATATTGGAGAGTGATCGATACTATCAGAATTAAGCTTTTATTATCAAGGATACATTTCCATTTAATAGTAGTATGGTAGAAAGAAAGAACGATTCATATATTTCTTTCTACCATACTATCAGATCCCATTGAATACTGCCGATTCGAGTCCGCTCATTACGTGAAATTGAAATTCTTTTCATTTTCTTTCTTCAATCATTGATAAGAACTCAGAAGTCGCGTTTCATTCAAATTTTATTAATGAATAGGAATTTTTAATCATTTTGACTGACTGTTTTTACGTAAATGATAAGTAGAAAAGCAGTAGGAATTAGAATGAACAGTGCAGTAGCAATAAATGCAAGAATATTTACTTCCATAATCTCAGTGTTTTTTACTTCACAATAACTCGGGATTTAATCCCATAGAGATGATCAATCTTTCATCTGTAAATTCAATGGATGAATTACCCCTCTCGATGATATTGAATCGGATCAATATCGTGAGATGAATAACAATATCAGACCTATCAAATCAATTCATTGATAGAGAATTGAATAGTATATACCATAGGAAGGTCTTTTATCCATATCGAATCCAAAATAGGATTCCTGATCCAATCAAGAATTCTTTTATTTATTATTCTGTTCCATTCTTTTTTTCTCTAACCTACCCTACGCCTTCCTTGTATCATCCTCAGATGAAGTATCATCTCACCACTGTTCGACTTCCATTAGTCACAAACCCAAATAATGAATCTATTATTCAAAAGGAATCATTATTTACTATTCATTTTGTTTCTTTACTTCTCTTTATAAAAAGTTATAAAAAGAAGTCGAAAACAAATAAAATAAAAACAATAGATATGTTAAAATCACAGTGAACTATTATTCGAAATCGAATAAAACATTACTAGAAAAGAAAAGGGGAATATATTAGGTAATATGTGATTTTTTTCTATTAATCTGTCCTAGTTAATCCTGATTTACTATTAAAAGTATATTGATTTTTCTCAATCGAATAAGCAAATACTTTTGTTTGTAAATAAAGCATATTTGATTCCATCCATGGTGCATTGCTCCTTTACTATTTTTTATTTGAATTTAATAAAATAAACAATAGAAGTGAGTGAAAGGGAAAAAGAAGTAAAGTTCTAAACTACGTTTTTAATGATCTAATTTTCTTGGAATACAAAGAAGTGTGATAAAGATGAATCTCGTTAGAAAGGGTCTAATTTCCCATTTCTTTTTGGGTTTCCATGGAAACCCAAAAAGAAATAGGAAATAGGAAGGAAAAATTCTGCATTTCGTCACTAAGAGGGGTGGGGTCCTTGGTTGATCTTTAGCTTTCTTTTATCTTCCTTCCTTAGATGATTAGTATTGGGACAGATATATCAAAAGCTCAGTATGCAATTTGCATGAATTTTTTTTTAATTAGTAATTGAGGTTCCAAAAAATCAGAGCCAGAAAAGAAGATAGTTGAATCTAGAAAAGAAAAGTAGTCCAAGGGGGCTTCGATTAAATTGATTTTGGGTTGTACAATAAACGAATTCCTTTTGTGTATGTGCTCCCTGGAAATTGGAAATATAGGGTATTCTATTCCATACTCTGTTCCCTGAATCGGGAGCAATCGAAAAGCAGACCCAATATTTCTTGGAATACTGAATATAATGCTACCAACAATTGTACTAATCCACGTATGTCTTTCTCCCATCAATAGGTACGAGTTCTAGTTGAAGTAATAAAAATTTTCATCTATATATTTGATGAGAAATGCGAAAGAAAAAAAGATTCCCCTTAGGAATGAAATCCGACTATACCACACCTTTCATAGAAAAGAGGGAGTTGAATTGATGTATTGATTGGATCCGTCGGGACTGACGGGGCTCGAACCCGCAGCTTCCGCCTTGACAGGGCGGTGCTCTGACCAATTGAACTACAATCCCAGGGAAATGAAAGGATATATCCTAAAATTGGATTCTTTTTATTCCCTGTATCAGGTATTTCTGAAGGGTAAGGGGTTATACTATCTCATGGGAAATTGGCGAATTTTTGGGCCGAGCTGGATTTGAACCAGCGTAGACATATTGCCAACGAATTTACAGTCCGT